CTTGACCTACTATTGGCCAGACTACCTGGGCACTAGGTCCAATATGAGTGGGATCACCTAGCCATGCTTCATAATTGGAAAAACGGGCACCATGGAAGTACATACCACTCAACCAAAGAAAAATAATGGAGAGTTGACCGAAATGAGCACTAAAAACTTTTCGGGAGATCTCCTCCAAATCGCTGGTATGACTATCGAAATCGTGAGCATCAGCATGTAAATTCCAGATCCAAGTGGTAGTATCAGGACCCTTAGCTATTGTTCTTGAAAAATGACCAGGTTTGGCCCATAGCTCAAAAGATGTTTTTATAGGATCTCTATCCACAAGAATTTTCACTTCTGGTTCCGGCGAACGAATAATCATTAAGTCCTCCTCTTTCCGGACAACACATACAAAGAGACCTGCCAAGAGTCAAGTTTTTAATGAACTTATAAAAGATGGATTGTTTCCTTATGATATGATTAGTTATTTTCTATCTATCATCCATCTTTTTTTTAAGTTATTCACTAAACTAGTTAGTTATTTACTAGAGCAATTATGATATTGAGTCAATTCGAGGCAAGTGTTCAAATCTATTATGACATAAGCATAAGGTGCCCAACGGACTTTTTTTAGATCTTGGAAAAGGAAAATACCTTCTCAGTATTATGAATAGAATATTTTTAATATAGTTTTAAATGTTAGCCATGATGTCATTTATCAATATTTTTTTTTGAAGCAGGATCGAACTTGTTTAATATATTTAATATATATTTGAAGCTATCATAAAATACTTCATATAAGTCTACTTTCATAGAACATAGTATCTTTCTTTATACAATCAAATAAAAATCGAAAGATATTCCATTATTTATTAGAATGGAAGATAGAAAAGAGAATTTGAAATGTCTTTTTTGTGTGTTAACTTATCTTGTTCTTTCTATCACTCTTCCTTTTAGCTTTTAGAAAAATCTTTTTAAACTGGATAATCGTCTTTTTTTTCTAATAGAGTTTCTCTAATTATAATAGAGAAAAAAGACAATTTTTATTAATAAATTAAATCGTAAAACAAAAGGGACAATTATATTGTCTATATCATATAACAGAATCTCGAAAAGAAATGACTATAAAGTCTCGTCATCCAAAAGAACCTTTTCCAGAAAATCAAACAAAAATGGAATTTGGATATTTGGTTCCTCCTCCAAATTAAAAATAAGTTGACTTTCCTTTAATTTAAAAAGGAAAGCATCTATCTTATTTTTTATAGAAAATATATATGTTAGATTTGGAGCAATTTTTCTCCAAGCCCCATCCGTTTCTTCTAAATCTATAAGGATTTTCTCCTCAAAAGATATTGATTTTCCTTCACAAATGTCTCTAATCCCTGTCAGAAACATAACAACCAATTCAAAAGATACTGTGTTTCTAGAATTGGGTGAGACTTTATGAATTTTTTCAAAAAGAGCATTATTTTCATTTTGATTAAAAGTAATCATGGTAATAAATCCCTTAATATCATCTTTTATCTGCTCTTTGACTTTGAGTGAGTCCAACTCACTCTGTTTTATTCGTTCGTGCAAATTCATATTTATATTTATATTATTTATATATCTATATTATATTATATATGTGAATAACATGTTATCGGGATATAATACCTTAAAATACTTACCAGCCAGTTATTTTTTTTTTTTTTTTTTAATGAATAAGATTTTTCAAAACTATGATTATGATGAAATTAAAAGTCTGTAACGGACAAAAAAATTTTTTTTAATTGAATTTCATTTTGAATAATGAAACCTGAAAATTAACTACTAATAATTTCAAGAATAATCCCCTTTATTAATATTAAGGGGATTCATTTCACTCTTTTTAGTAACATTTCACTCTTTTTAGTAACAGTGAGAAAAAAAATTGGATTAATATTATGCTTAATTAATATTATGCTTATGTTGGCCTATAAGAAAATTATTAACAAAAAAACAAAGAATATTAGCAATTCAGAAATCTTAGAATTCTTTATTGAAGTGGTTATGGTTATATATAATATAGTTCTTCATATATAATGATTCTTTATATAACATAGCTAGAATGACCCTCGCAAATTGCGGACACTAATTTGTTAAGAATCCATCGAATTGAAACTGTATCATTATCGTTGGCTGGAATTGGAATATCCACCAGATCTGGATCACAATCTGTATCGATTAAGCAAATTGTCGGAATACCTAAAATAATACATTCTTGAAGAGCTATATATTCTCTTTGCTGATCAATGATAATCACAATATCAGGTAACTTCTGCATATATTTAATTCCGCCGAGATATCTTTGCAAAGTAGCTAATTTTCTTTTCAAGATTGCTGCATCTCTTTTGCGAAGAGAGTTTAATTTGCCCATCTTTTCTAATGCTTTTAAGTCCCTTAACTTATGAAGTTTCCTTCGCGTAATGACCCAATTTGTTAACATACCACGAAACCATTTTTTATTAACATAATGACATCGAGCCCTTTTTGCAGCCAACGCTACTGAATCCGCGACTTTTTCTGGTAATTGTTTAGTACCAACTATTAAAATGTTTTTTTTTTTACTTGCTGCCTCAAAAAGTAAATCACAAGCTTCTGATAAAAAACGAGCAGTTTTAGTAAGATTTAGAATATGTATAGCTTTACGTTTGTATTTGTCCTTTGCAAGGATATAAGGAGTTATTCTAGGATTCCATCTCTTTTTATTATTACCTAAATGAACTCTTGCTTCAATCATCTCTTCCAAATTGATGTTCCAATATCTTCTTGTCATTTTCTCTCCCATTTCCTTTTCTTTTATTTTTTTTTTTAAGCGAGGTGCCTTTAATAATTGTTCCGATGGAACCTTCTACCGGTAATTCACCATTGATACATGACAAAAACTCTAAACAATTTTTTGAAATACTTATTTGATTGACTCTGATTCGAATGATCAAAAAATATCAGATTAGTAAAAAAAAATAGTTAAAGGAAGAAATGAATCTGTTTTCTTTTTTTTTTTCAATTCACCAACTTGAATATCCTATATTTAGGATACCAAAAAATTTTGATGTATCCTATACAAAAACAAAAAGTTCTTGTATAGGATAGAAAAAAATTGAATGATATCCCATTCTCCTATCAATTGAGAAAAAAAACTCAGATCATCAAAGAAAAAGATTTTTTTTAATTATTTTACTATCTAATCTACATGATATCGATTTGTTACTATATGATCGATAATACCATAATCTTGAGCTTCGGTTGCGGACATAAAAGTATCTCTTTCCAGATCATTCTGTATAACATTTATAGGTTGACCAGTATTTTGTGCATAAATTTCCGTAATTGTGTTACGAAGTTCAAACAGTTCTTCTGCTTCCACTTGCATTTCCCTTGGATTTCCACAAAAATAATTAGTCGAAGGTTGGTGAATCATAATCCTAGCGTGGGGGAATGCTATCCGTTTAGTCCTTGTTCCTCCGACCAGAATCAAAGATGCCGTTGATGCAACCAAACCTAGAGCTACTGTAGATACATCACAATACAAGAATTCAATAGTATCATAAAGAGATATTGCTGATAGTGCCTCTCCACCGTGAGAGTTTATAAATAAATGTATATCAGTATCATCTTGCCCACTCAGAAATAGCAATAGAGCGATAATGTTATTCACCAAAGAGAATTCCATATTTTTGCATAGAAATAGGATTCTCCCATCGTACAATTTTTCTTGTAAAGTAAGAAATATCGTTTTTTCATGATGAGTATAAGATATTTTTGGTGTTCCAATTGGCATAAATCCTCCAACCTTTCAGTTATTTTTGACCCGACTAGGGTCAATCAATTTCCGACTAGGGTCAATCAATAACAAAACGAATTACTCCAATATATCAAATATCGATTCCTCTAGCTTTTGCTACTATAACCTTCCCAACCACGATTCTTGCTCTTCTTCCCATTCTTCAATTTCTATATTCAAAAAAAAATAGTGGGTTCCATCGTTTCTATGGTTACCTCTCAAACGGTGAGGTCCTCTCTATACACCGGAGCTTCTTTTTTCATTTAATCAAACGATTTTATGAACTTGTATAGTTCATATTCTTTGGCTCTACCTATTCATTAGAAAGTAATAGCCCTTTTCACACTAGGAGTTATCCATACAGTGACGGCATTTAATTAGAAAAGTTGGCTAGGTAGCTGACCCTATGAGTCCGTTCTTTCAAAAAGGAGCATGCTTCCTATAATGCTCTTTCCTCCGCTTAATGGATAACCTTTTGCTACCAATGGAGAATTGATTCTTATTTCAAATCGAGAATGATTGGATTTTTACCAATGAAAACCATAAATTTGAGATTCTATAGAATTAATAGGTATATTATATACCTTTTTGTTACTATCCTATTTATCAGTATTGGTCGTTGATACTAGAAAAATTCTCTTATTTGTTCGAACTCATGATCTGAACGAGTCGCACATACACCCTAGTACATGTTCCTCGACGCTGAGGACATCCTTTAAGAGCGGGAGATTTCTTAACATTTTTTTTTTGCTGTCTTCTGTTTCTAAGAAGTTGTTTAATAGTTGGCATATTCTATGTATATCTATATAGAATAAAATGGTTTGGCTTAGATTGATCTTAACCAAATGTTTTTTTCTCAATTATTTCTTTTGAGTATTGAATTAAATAGAAATAATTGAGAAAAAGAACTCAGATCATCAAAGAAAAAGATTTTTTTTTAATTTTAATTACTATCTAAATTTTTCAATTGCTATATGATCGATAATACCATAATCTTGAGCTTCGGTTGCGGACATAAAAGTATCTCTTTCCAGATCATTCTGTATAACATTTATAGGTTGACCAGTATTTTGTGCATAAATTTCCGCAATTTCGTTACGAAGTTCACACATTTCTTCTGCTTCTACTAGGATTTCGTCTGCATTTCCACAAAAATAGCCAGTAGAAGGTTGGTGAATCAAAACCCTAGCGTGAGGGAATGTTAGCCGTGTACGAATTGTTCCTCCGACCAGAATCAAAGATGCCGCTGATGCAGCTAATCCTAGATTCATTGTGGACACGCTATAACGTGAAAATTCCATAGTATCATAAAGGGCCATTGCTGCTAGTACCCCTCCACCCTTCGAGTTTATAAGTAAAGAAATACAAGGATTACTTTCATCTTCATCTTCATTTTCAGGATCAATTTCGTTATACTCCATGAAGAGTATGAGACCAATAAGTTGATTCACCAAAGGGAATTCTATTTTTCTGCATAGAAAAAGCATTCTTTTTTTCTGAAGTAGTTCAAATAAAGTAACGAAAACTGTTTTCCCAGAACGAATCACAGGAACTTTTGGTGTTCCGATTGGCATAAATCCTCCAACCTTTCAGTTATTTTTGACCCGACTAGGGTCAATCAATTTCCGACTAGGGTCAATCAATAACAAAACGAACTACTCCAATATATCAAATATCGATTCCTATAATTTTTGCTACTATAACTTTCCCTTCTCAAGCACGATTCTTGCTCTTCTTCCCATATTTAGTTTAGGATACCAAAAAATTTTTTTCTATCCTATACAAAAACAAAAAGTTCTTGTATAGGATAGAAAAAAATTGAATGATATCCCATTCTCCTATCAATTGAGAATAAAGAACTCAGATCGGATTATATTTTCCAATTTTTTGGAACTGCTATGCGATCAATAATATGATAATCTTGAGCTTCTTTTGCGGACATAAAAGTATCTCTTTCCAGATCATTCTGTATAACATTTATAGGTTGACCAGTTTTTTGTGCATAAATTTCCGCAATTGTGTTACGAAGTTCAAACATTTCTTCTGCTTCCACTTGCATTTTTTCTGTAGTTCCAGAAAAAAAACCAGTCGAAGGTTGGTGAATCAAAACCCTAGCGTGAGGGAATGCTACCCGTTTAGGAATTGCTCCTCCGACCAGAATCAAAGATGCCGCTGATCCAACTAATCCTATATTCATTGTACACACGTCAGAACTTGAAACTTGCATAGTATCATAAAGGGCCATTGCTGATAGTACCCCACCAACGTGAGAGTTTATATATATATAAATATTACTTTCATTTTCGAGATCCATTAATAGTATGAGAGCAATAAGCTCATTCATAAAAGTGAATTCTATATTTCTGCATAGAAATAGGATTCTTTCTTCCTCAAATAGTTCAGATAAAGTAAGGAAAACTGTTTCTTCAGAACGAATCACAGGAACTTTTGGTGTTCCGATTGGCATAAATCCTCCAACCTCTCACTTATTTTTGACCCGACTAGGGTCAATCAATTTCCGACTAGGGTCAATCAATAACAAAACGAACTACTCTAATATATCAAATATCGATTCCTATAGCTATAACCTTCCCAACCATGATTCTTGCTTTTTTTCCTATTCTTCAATTTCTCTATTTCTTATTTTTTTTTTTTTCATCTTTTTTCTACCTCTATTTTTTATGGATATTGTGGATTTCTTATATTATTATTATGGATTTTTTATATTATTGATTTCTTTGAGAATCTTTTTTATTTTGGTTAGGTCTTAGGTCTTTGCTATTCCTTTGATCTGTTGATTGAGGGGAATCGTTGCTTATTGGATTTGTGCTTTCTTTTTTTAAGTTTAAGAATGATTCAGGAGAGGCGTTATTCTCCATCGCTTGATGATCATTCTTAGTTTTTTTTTTCTAGTCTGCTTTGATAGAGGAGGAAATCGATAAAAAATTCTTCCTTTTTTTGAATCGAATTCGCTTATTCGTATCTTGATTCTATCCCCTAGTAACACACGTATACGATTACGGCGCATATTGCCAGATAGATAACCCAGAACAGTTTGACTATTATGGTGCAAACGTACGTGGAACATGATATCTTTGATCGGTTTCAAAATTGTTCCGTTAGAATTAGAAATAAATTTTTTTTTTTTTTCATTTAGAAAACTCAGAACGATTTTATTTTTACGATGCAAACCTACGATATCTTTGATCGGTTCCACAATGGTTTCCTGATAAATAAATTGCTCTTTTTTATTACTATTTTTTTTAGCATCGGTATTTTTTTTTATACCTTTATTTCCTCCATTATTATATGAAGACTTAAATGCAAAATCACATAAAAATTATTATTTTTTTTTATTGACAGCTTTTTTTTCTATTTTTTTGAGGATTACCATATATAACACAAAATCTCTCCTCCAATTCTTTGAAGTCGAGCTTCTCGATCTGTCATTATACCCTGAGAAGTAGACAGAATTACAATTCCTATTCCACCTAGAATCTTAGGAATTCGTTGATATTTCGAATAAATTCGTAAACTGGGTCGGCTTATGCGTTTTAAAAAAATAGTTCTAGTTCTATGTCCATATATTCCTTTTCGAGTTTTTCTATATCGTAGAGTTAAAATCAAGAAATTTTTGTTATTTTTTTTGTGTTTCCGAACATTTTCAATAAAACCTTCTCTTAAAAGTATTTTAACAATGCTTTCAGTAATGTTTGTAGATGGTATTTGAACAGTTTCTTTTTTAGCCATGTCAGCATTTCTTATCAAAGTTATAAGATCGGAAATAGTGTCCTTACTCATGACGAATTAGAATTATGAATTCTTACTTATTTTTATGTAATCAACATGTTTCCTTTTTTTTCTTTTTTTTTTTTTTCGAAAATAAAATATATACCTGAGGAAAAATCTTCTAATTTCATCTATTTAAAATATCCTATATATAAAATATATAAAAGTCTCATTATATAGTGTTTACAATACATCAGGAGCTAATGAAAGGATTTTAGTAAAACGAAATTCTCTCAATTCTTCAGTGATTGCACCAAAAATCCTAGATGCTTTTGGATTTCCTTTTTGATCAATGATAACTGCTGCATTGTCATCGTATTTTATTATCATACCATCTTCACGTTTTAGTTCCTTACATGTACGTACAATTACAGCTCGAATTACTTCTGATTTTTCTAAAGACATATTGGGAACTGCTTCTTTGATTACAGCAACAATAACATTACCAATTTGAGCATATCGTTGATTACTAGCTCCTATGATTCGAATACACATCAATTTACGAGCGCCGCTGTTATCTGCTACATTCAACATAGTTTGAGGTTGAATCATATCTTTTTTATTTCAAATTCTAGATTTAAATACAAATAAGTAAAATAAAAGAAGAAATATTTTCTGTCCAGAAAAAAATAAACCTATATTTGTTTTTTAATCTTTAATACCTTCCCTTTTTTGTTTTCTTTTAAATTTCTATTTTGAAACAAGAAATTGAGTTTGTATAGGCATTTTGTGAGCAGCTATTGAGATAGCTCTTCTAGCTATAGTTTCTGATACTCCACTCATTTCATAAAGTATTCGACCTGGTTTAATAACACATACCCAATATTTTGGATCTCCTTTACCTGAACCCATGCGTGTTTCCGCACTTCTCATTGTAACAGGTTTATCGGGAAATATACGTACCCATATTTTTGCACCACGACGCACATATCTTGTTATTGCCCTTCGCCCTGCTTCTATTTGTCTAGCTGTAATCCAGGCAGGTTCAAGTGCTTGAAGAGCATATCTGCCAAAAGAAATTGAATTGCCCCGACAAGATACTCCCTTCATTCTTCCTCTATGATGTTTACGAAATTTAGATTTTTTTGGGTTATAGTCGATGGTTCTTTTTTCAATCTCATCTCTATTGCAAAACTGGACGTGAGAATTTCTTCTCATCCAGCTCCTCGCGAATAAAATAAAAAGATAATTCAAATTCATTTATTTAAATGTTGATTGGATGAAATTGGATGAAATGGATTAAATTCGATTTTTTCAAAAAAAAAAAAAAAAAGGAATTAATCTATTTCTATATAGGATAAATTAAGGCAGAGATGTGTGTTCTTTTGTGCATATTGAAATTTGAATAGAGAATATGATGCTTCTTTCTTTTATAAAGAATCTTTTCTTTCCTGATTTCTATTGAATAATGTCAAAATTATTTTTCGTAAATAAATTAGGTATTCCGCGGGCGAATATTTACTGTTTTCTTTTTCATTTTTTTCTTTCATTCGTAGGTTCAATTCATGACTTTCAGAATAAATAATTCAATTTTTTCTTAGTTTGTTCCGCCATCCCACCTAATGAATTTTTAGAATTTTTTTGAATAGAATTCTACATAGTCACAGGTTCTGTCGTTCCCATAGCTTCTCTATTCATGGTTAGGTCTAAACTCTGCAATGGAGCTTCCAACAAAATTTGTTGTTGAGTCAATTTCCTTAGTTTTCTTAACTCAGGACTCTTTATTCTTTTTTATTAAAATTTCTCTTTTTTATGTATTTTTGAATTGAATATTTGATTATTGATGCTTTGTGACACTGCTTTTTCTTTTATCACATGATTTATAGACCATACATATTGGGATCATATAGCATTGATATCTTGTTCTTTCTTTCTATCACCCCTCCTTTTCTAAAAATCCTTTTTTTTTTACTAAACACTGGATAATCCTCTTTTTTCTCTATGAATTAGAGAAAAAAGATGAGATTTCAGTTGCTACAAATATATGATTTATTCATATAGTGACTGTTTCTTAGGATCTTGATAATACGAAGCAATAGGTTGGTTTTTAGTTTTTTTTTATTATGAAATAAGTTTTTAGTAAGGATTAGTTGATTTTTTCAATTCTAACTTTGAAAGAAAAAAAAACTAACGAATCACACACTAAGCATAGCAATTATACTAAAAGAGTCAATTCAATTTTGATTTAACCCTAACTAATTCGAATTCCTCGTTTTTCTCTAATAGAATCAATCAAAGAATTTGTCTTTTTTTTTTCTATCTTGGGGAAATCGATAAGAAATTTTCCCTCTTTGTGAATCAAATTCACTTATTTGTATCTTGACTCTATCCCCTAGTAACACACGTATACGATTACGGCGCATATTGAAAGATCGAAAACCCACAACGATTTGACTATTATGATGCAGACGTACGTGGAACATGATATCTTTGATGGGTTACAAGTCCTTTAGAAAGAAATTGCTCTCTTTCATTTAGATAACTCACAACGGTTTGATTTTTAAGATAAAAAAAAAGATATCTTTGATCGGTTCCACAATTATTCCTTCATAAAGAAATTGCTCTTTTTTATTGATATCTATGTTGGTTTTTCTTTTCTCTTTCATATCTTTTTCCTCGATTATATGGATTAATAGACTTAACTGCTAAATAACGTAAAAATAATTATAATTATTTCTAAAATACAAAATTATTATTATTTTTTTTTATTGACAGCTTTTTTTTCTATTTTTTTGAGGATTACCATATATAACACAAAATCTCTCCTCCAATTCTTTGAAGTCGAGCTTCTCGATCTGTCATTATACCCTGAGAAGTAGACAGAATTACAATTCCTATTCCACCTAGAATCTTAGGAATTCGTTGATATTTCGAATAAATTCGTAAACTGGGTCGGCTTATGCGTTTTAAAAAAATAGTTCTAGTTGCTATAAATATAGAAAGACAAAGTCATTTTTTTCTACTTTGCTCTACTTTCTAAATATCCAAATTTTTAAGCCTAAAACTCCATTGATAGTTTGAATTGTATGAGAACAATAATCTATTTTGGCACAAATTATTTGTAGGGGAAGTTTACCCTTTCTTTTACCTTCTTTACGTGCGATCTCTTTTCCGTCGATACGGCCTGCGAGTTGAAGTTTTATTCCTTTTGTATCTGTTTCTTTAGCTAAATCAATAGCTTGTTGCATTGTCTTTCTAAAGGGGACTCTATTTTTTAATTGTAAGGTTATAAATTCTGCAAGAAGATTAGGTTGGCTATATAATTGTTCAGCTCTTTTGAGTTGAATACGAATTAATCTGGGGTATATAGAAAAGAATTCTTGTTTTTTTACATTTTTCTTGAATTTTGCCAAACATTTCCCTTTTAATAAGAATTTTGGTACGAATCCGCTATAGATGATGACTCGTATAAATGTTTTTTGTGTTCTAAATCCTTGTTTTTCAATTTCTATACGTATAATTCCTTCAAAGCCTAAGGGAGGTAAGGGAGGTAAAGATATTCTCTTTTTTTTACTTTTTTGTTTTTTATTCTTTTGCTCTATTTTTTTTAATTTTTCTAAATATTTCTTGGTACCAATTTGTAAACCTTTTTTGATTCTATATTGTACATAATTCTTGAAAAAATTTCGTATTTTTTGATCTTCTTGTATACTCGTAGAATAATTTTTTGGTTCTTCAAACCAAACAGAATGATGACTATGGGTTGTACCAAGTCTGAAACAAAGTGGATTTGTTTTTTGTCCCATAATTCTCTATTTTCTTTTTTTCATCCATATCTTTTTAAATGAAAAGGAATCTAAATTTTAGATTGATTTAATAAAGATTTCGGTTTTTCCTTGAGTACGACTTTTATAAGACATGTGCTTCTTTTTATTGGATAACTATGTCCTTGAGCACGGGGTCTTGCCTTTTTTCTAATAGTACTTCTATTGACTTCGGCTTTACTAATGAATAAATCAGCTTCGTTTAAACCCATATTATGATTAGCATTTTTTGCTGCAGAATAAACTAATTTGAAAATGGGATAAGATGCTTGATAAGGCATGAAACTTAGTATCATAATTGTTTCTTCATAGGAACGTCCGCGAATCTGATCAATTACTCTTCGCGCTTTGGAAACAGAAATACCTATATGTTGAGCTAAAACTTGGACTCCTTTACTTGAACTTGAGTTCTTTTTCATAGGGTTATCCGCTAGCTTTTTAAAATTTTTCATAAGATTTTTTCTCCTTATGTTTGATCCCTATTTTTTTTGATTCTTCATTACAGATTTATTATCGTTATCATTTATTGCATCTATCCCCCAAAAACGGGTAGGCACGAATTCTCCCAATTTGTAACCTATCATAGATTCTGTTATATAAACAGGTATATGTTCCTTTCCATTATGAATAGCGATTGTACGGCCAACCATGGAGGGTGTAATAGTAGATGCCCGAGACCAAGTTCTTATGATTTCGTTCTCCTGCCCCATTTTTATTTTTTCCGTTTTTTCCGATAAATGCTTAGCTACATATCTTTTCTTTTTCTTTGCTACATATCTTTTCTTTTTCTTTGCTACAAATCTTTTGTTTTGACCTATCACAGTTGATTACTCCTTTTTTTGCATAGTAAAGATTGGCATTCTATGTCCAATATCTCGATCTAAGTATCGAGGTCAGAATAAAAACAATAATGATGAATGGAAAAAAGAGAAAATCCTTTCTTTAGCTAGATAAGGGGCGGATGTAGCCAAGTGGATCAAGGCAGTGGATTGTGGATCCACCATGCGCGGGTTCAATTCCCGTCGTTCGCCCATCACATTATTTCGAATTCCAAAAATTCGATTTTGAATATTCCTATTTACGGCGACGAAGAATCAAACTATCACTATATTTTCTCCTTTTCCTAGTTCTTCTTCCAAGCGCAGGATAACCCCAAGGAGTTGCGGGTTTTTTTCTACCAATTGGGGCTCTTCCTTCACCGCCCCCGTGTGGATGGTCCACAGGGTTCATAACTACTCCTCTTACTACAGGACGCTTACCTAGCCAACACTTCGATCCAGCTCTACCCAAACTTTTTCGGTTCACCCCAACATTACCCACTTGTCCGACTGTTGCTAAGCAGTTTTGGGATATCAAACGAACCTCCCCAGATGGTAATCTTAATGTGGCCGATTTACCCTCTTTTGCAATCAGTTTCGCTACAGCACCTGCTGCTCTAGCTAATTGTCCGCCTTTTCCATGTGTGAATTCTATGTTGTGTATGGACGTGCCTAAAGGCATATCGGTTGAAGTAGATTCTTCTTTTTTATCAAAAAAACCCCTTCCCAAACTGTACAAGCTTCTTCCAAAGCATACGGCTTTCTAGATGTATATGATGATATAGAAAAAAATAGATCTTTTCATCGTATAATGAAGTATCACATGAGTGGATATTTAGGAATCCTAATCTCCCGAATCATTCATATTATCATCTTCTACATCCTAGGTCTCTCCGTTCCGTCATCTGGCTTATGTTTTTCATGTAGCATTCAGACCGAATGACTCTATCAAATTACGTCGATACTTACACATATTACGGGTAACGTAGGAGACATCTCTTCGGGGGATCTTCATTACCACTGCTTAGCTTTCAATTCGCCTCTGACCATCAAATGAAATGTGAATAACCCGTCCTCCTCTCTTTGAAAGAAGGGGCGCTTCCAGTTCTGTGCGTGCTTCAAACAATTTTCTCCATATTACCATATCTCTAGAGTCAATAATTTTCTATGAGAAACTACTGAACTCAATCACTTGCTGCCCTTACTCAACAGTTTTCTGTTGAGGTCTATTCCATAGAGGTACTCCAAATGGATTAGTGATCGATTTCTAGGTTTTGTCGTAAACCTAATTGGTTACTTCCAATTACGTAAATCAATAGTTCAAACCGCACTCAAAGGTAGGGCATTTCCCATTGATATAGGAACTCCTTTACCAGAAAAAATGGTATCTCCAATTATAGCTCCTCTGGGATGTAAAATATATCTCTTCTCACCATCCTCGTAGTGTATAAGACAAATGTATGTATTTCGATTAGGGTCGTATTCTATGGTTACGATTCTACCAGATATGTCTTTTTGATTCCGTCGAAAATCGATTTTACGGTATAGACGCTTATGACCCCCCCCTCTATGCCTTACGGTAATAATTCCTCTGGCATTACGACCTTTACTACAACGATGTCGTCCATAGATCAAATTATTTCGTGGATTGGATTTCATTTGACTTTCTACGGCTCCATTGCGTGTGCTCCGACTAGAAGTTTTGTATAAATGTATCGCCGTGTTATTAAGTATTTTTCTTTAAGTTCTTTTCTCTAGAAGAGGTGGAATAGAATAAAGAATCTCTAGAAGAGGTGGAATAGAATAACCCGGTCGAAGCGTAATGATCATACGCCTGTAATGCATTGTATGTCCCATAATAGGTGCCATTCTTCTAGCCCTTTCGGGGTAGAAGATGACTATTCATAGCTATTACCTTAGTTCGACTCAATCCTTGATTTCTTTCTTTGTTGATCCTGATTCGACATTAGAAGTATGTATACAAGGTCTTCAAGTTCTTCCTCGTGTAATAATTTGTCATTGTTGAACAAATGGTTATCTACTTCTCCTTCCTCTCGGTATCTTAGGAGAATTTCTCCTTTATTAAAAAAAATATATATATATATATATATAATATATATATATATTTCTATATATAGAAATCTATTCCTCTATGTATTCTTATCTTTCTTTTTTCTAAGAATCTCATAGGGATCAATAGAAACTATATTCTCATCCGTAGGATCCCAAGTACCCGAATCAATCAATCAAAGATTCGATTCGATCTAAACTCTCCATTGGTAAATGAAATGCACCATGTTGACAAATAGATTTGTTTTTTTGTGCATATTTTTTGTAAATGGATGTCTCACAATTTTCACAATAAGTCCATAAATGAGCCTATCGCGCAAATACATCCTCTGGATTTTGGTATTTCATTAAAGATTCATTCTTCCCCAATAAGCGAAGACTTTTTCCTCTAACTACTGCATATTTGATTCCATCCATAAATCCATTTTCTTCCCTATGAGTTTTAGTATCGATCAGAATTCTAGTTCTTACTCTTCCTATGTTAGGGTATGAATATACTATACCAATTAATTCGTTATGGAAGATCCCATTGAGCCAATTCCGATAGACTTTTTGACCCTTCCTATTAGGGTGCATCCAGTAGGAATTGAACCTACGAATTTGCCAATTATGAGTTGGGCGCTTTAACCATTCAGCCATGGATGCAATTAATGAAATAATATTTCTGATCATAATCTCCACATTGGATCAAGAACGGGGTCAGAGGAGCTAATTCGTATAAAGCCATCGAACCGGCCCAACCAGCAACTAGAGCTGTGTGCATTATAGAAACAGAAAGCAGTCGACCGGGATCATTCAATACGACAGTATGAACACGATACCAAGGTAAACCCATGGAAATACCCCTTTATCAAAGAGAAATAGAAACTTGATTTTCTCGTACGTATTAAACTAAGAAGACGATATATTGTGTACCTAAACTTTTTTTTAGTAGATTCTGTGGTTCATTTTTATTTCATCTCATTGAAAAGAAAAATAAGGGAACAACTCTGTTCGTAAGAACAAAGAGAAGCAGATCTATTCTATACCCGATAAGTACCAATACGCAAGGGGAAGATTGCATTATTGGAGAATAAATGGATACTTATTCGAATGATCAATCCTTTCGTTACAGTTTTTTTGAATCCATTCTGTCTTACTCTATCAAAAAACCCTTCCATGTATCAAAATCAAAGAGAAGAAATCGGTGTATCAAAATCGATGTATCAAATAGAAGAAAAAGGAATGAAGACAAGAAATCATGGATTTTCACCTTTCCTTATTTAAGTGAATAAAGGATATGCATTTTTTGGTTGAAATTTTTGAGTATAGGAATACCAAAAGTATCTTTTCGCCGTCCTGGAACCGAAAAGCTTGGCTTGACATATAGTGTGACTTGTCAAACATATTGGGTCATATGAGATTGACCCGTTCTCTTCCCCGATCAAGATATCCGCTGTTTCGCCGAAGAGATATTGTATTGAGTAAACCATCATTCATTCGGAGCACGAAGTCAAATTTCTAAAATTTCAATATGAAAAAAAAATGATATATGTCTTAATTGATACGATTTGTATTACTTAATCTTTTCTTGATATCAAATATATGAATGAAAAAAGACAGAACAGAGATATATCTTAGAATTGAAAGGATTGTGATTCCTTCACTTTTTTTTGAATTCAATTCGAAAAATGGATATTAAAAGTAAAAGCCGCCTTATATTTTCTTTTTATTATAGTTACTTCCAGAATCGAGATTAATATGCAATTAATCATTGCAGCAATAAAATGGAATCAGCTTTTTTATCTGTCTGTTCTGATCTTCTAATGAGTGCAAACCTTTAGGTTTCTAAAATAGCTAATTCGTTAATACAATACTAGAAAAATTTCGTTTATGATAAAAAATTCGTTAATACGAGAAAAAATTACTTAATAAATACAATACGAATAAAAAGAAAATATTTTTCATTTTTATCGTATATATATAAAATAAATAAGAAAAATATGGAGGATCATGAAAACTCTCATTGATTTCGGCCAAATGCAGGCTGTCGTAAAGAATTTTTTAAAGACTTTGATTTTTGTTCTAGCAGGAGTCTTTCTCTATCGTGTCCACAATCAAAATCTAATAGAAAGAAAAAATCTCGATTTGAGGGGGCTTCTTAGTTCGGTTGAATGCAGGGAAGAATCTTTTTGTTCTTCCAATAACTTGGTTGTTTCGCTTCCAAAAGGAAAAACCTTTTCTGGGAGTTTTTTTATGGATGGAGAAGAAATTCATTGTGTTCTTCCAAGAAAGAAAAAGTATATCTGTATCATTCGGAGTTCCTGGTGGTCGAGAAACCTGATCATAAAAAATAGGGACTTGATTTGTAATGAAACCGTAGCTGGAATTCAAATCTCATTCAAAGATAGAAATAACAAAGATCTTGAATTTCTATTGTTGTGTATACATGATCCATCCGATGGTTAGTTGGGGGAAGAATCCGCACGAATCGAATTTTTGGTTCGACAATGTGTGGTTGGGAAATCGGTTTATTAGGAAAGGAAAAAATATCTTATGCAATATTGAATATGATTTAACAAGATCGAATCTCATTGAAGTAGAAAATTCCAGCCAATTGAAAAGAATTATATTGTTTATTCGCAACAAAATAATTTCTTCTTTGTACGTCGGTAAAAAAAAAACAATTTTTTTTGACTCTTTCTCTGCGAATCTCTGACACACAAATACCTCACGATCAGGATTTTCCACAAAGGGGTAACACAAGAGATAATTTGTACAAGTCTTTTATGTATAAATTATCTAAATTCTATCGAAAAATTTATAATAAGTTTTACGGATCTTTTGTTTTTCCAAGGACTCTTTATCCAAAGAAATCCAATCTGGAATCCTTAAGATCTTTCATCTCGCCACCAAGAAATTTTGATCCAATTACAGCCGATCCAAAATTCTATAGCTATAGAGAAAGTTCCTCGATCACGGACTTTTTAGAAATTCTTTGGAGATTTTATTCATCATATATGAATCGATCTGATTCAAAAGTTAAGAACTTGCATCCGTATCTCAGTGTCAATTCAAACATGGAGTGTTTGTTAATCAAATCCATGTTCTAAGAAATCTTTACCATCCGGAAAGAAAGAAAACTGGAGTCTTTTTCGTTTTCGAAGCAAAAAAAAATATGTTAATAAACGTAGGATCAAGATAACCTTAAAAAAAAAAAGATCTGATTTCTGTGATCATTTTCGAGGGAGATATTAAAGATAAAAAGATAATATTTATTACTACGAGTGCAA